TGATATTACATATTCTAATTTGAGAAAAATAAAAAGATTCGGTATTTGGGAGACAAAGACACAAAAACCAGAAACAATATAGAATCCATTTTTTTAGCACTTAACCGTTAGGGATTTCGTTGTTCAAAAAAAATGATTCGAAGAGAAGAGAGATATTTGTACTTTACTTATTTTTGAGTAGAATATGATTTGAAGTGTATAAGAAGGGTTGCATTTATTAAACACATATGCAGATAACTATAATATCCGACTTCTCTTTTATTGCCGGTTCTATTCGGGACAGCCCGCGTCGTGCTCTATCAAAAGAGAATTTCTATTTAATGCAAAATTGAAGTAGGATAATTTTATGATAATTCCCTATCGAGAACATATCTAAATAATAGATATCTGTGTAACAATTTCTATTCTGGGGTTTACATATACTCATATGTTTTGTTATAATTGAAATTGAGAAGGATTTTTTGATTGAAAAAATCAATACTGATTAGTTCTGTCTCAATTTGTATTTTCTTATGTCATTAGGAAAACACAATTTGAGATTCAACTCCCAGAATCGTTCATGAATTCGAACTAAGCAGTCAATAGTTAATGGTTCAAGTTTGTCGGCTGAAAATTCACATTTTATTTTCAATAGAAAAGCCAGAGAATGTTTTTAGCATTGTGGATTTTCAGATACTATACAATCAATCGAAGGGATGGATCAAATCCAATCCAAAAGGGGTGTTTCTTTTAGGAAAAGGATTAAGTAAAACAGGAGTCAAAATGCAAGTACAATAAAACTTCAGTAATCCGGGAAAATTTTTATCTATTTTGTATCAGTTTGGCGGCATGGCCGAGTGGTAAGGCGGGGGACTGCAAATCCTTTTTCCCCAGTTCAAATCCGGGTGTCGCCTGATCAACAAAAAACTCGAAATCCCTTCTTCTCTTCGGTTCTGCTGATATAACTCGCAGAATTCTTCCCCGGTAGAAGCAGAGAAAACAGACTGTTAATACTTGATTCTAAGCATGTGGTCTGAAGGTTTTCTAAACAAAAAGATTGTGAATCCTCGTTCGCATCTAGGATTCAAGGAAATAGTAAAATCTACTTGTAGGGGCTATCAAGACTTTACTATTCCCTTCTATTACTAAGGAAGTGTCTAATGACTGGATCTTGAATCAGATTGTAGAGCCTGATAGGAAATCAGATTCAATTAATAGTTTTGGAAGGGGGTGGAAGTTGCTTTATATATGACGGACTCGCGAGAATCTCTGAGTGCTCAGGTACCCAATCAATATTAGATTGGATGGATAATTTTTTTTTTATAGAAAAAGGGGCAAAAAGAAAGAATTTCCTTTCGGCAACCCCTAATCAAGCCCCCTCTTTCACAGCGATAATCGGGAAGGGGGGTACCGGATTAGATCAAATGGGGAAATAGAGGTCTGTAATAGATAGTGATTTCTCTTTTTTAGAGATTTCTCCCTTTCTGTTTTTACTTACGAAGGTCAACAAAACAAAAAAAGAATAGGCCTTATTAGTCTTATTCCTACATGTTCCCATTCCCTTGGGATGTTACTACGTATTTCACTTGTGTTTAATCTTTCCCGATTCGAAATCATAATCGATTTATTGGATTGGTTTCTCAATAGTGTTCGGTCAGAATCCCGTTTTGACTCTGCGCCATTGATTCCACTATTATTAGTGAGGAATAATGGAATAATTCCTTCGTATTTATAGAGATAGGGGACATAATTCACATGGATATAGTAAGTCTCGCTTGGGCTGCTTTAATGGTAGTCTTTACATTTTCCCTTTCACTCGTAGTGTGGGGAAGAAGTGGGCTCTAGAAGTACTACTAATTGAGTTGAGGAATCAAACCGTATCAATTGTTTTATAGATCGTTCTGCAACGCGTTTTGAACTTTTTAAAATCAAAATCTCTGAATTTCGAATCCCGTTGGACTCCAATGGAGTAATTTATGATATGAATCATACTCTTTCAATCAAAGAGATATTTCAGTGATTCCCGTGTTTGTATTTCTAAAAGAAAAGGATTCAGATAATTGGAAATTTATTCCAACCTAAAATTCTTCCGAAATTTTCTATTTCAATCAATGGAATGAGCTCTTACTATCTTTATAGATGGATACTGAGGAAGACCGGACTTTTTTTTTTTGATTTCTTTCCCTCTTTACTGTTGAAAGAAGAAGTAGTTTTGTTAAGTGTATACGCACTTTCTATGAGAAATGATATAGAGATAGTGGTTGTCTAACGAGAGACTATGGAATAATAAGATTTTGGCTGGGGCGAGTCACATATTGGACATTTACAGCTTGGTTTCTAATTTAAGAAAGGCGGTTTAGGCTTTATCGACTTATTTCATATCATGGTTCGGGCGTTAAAAATCGGTGAGGTTTCCTCTTCCTTATTAGTAAAAGGAAAGGAATTAGAATCCTAAGATAAGAATTATTTCAGATTGATCGGAACAAATAGATGTAGCAAATTGGGTGGGATGTCAATTCCA